CTAGCTATATACGAAATTCTTGATTAATAATAAGATAAGTAAATTTTTGGGGGAACTCCATATAATCGATTTATTGAATCGGTTATTATTCTTGACTAGCATAAAAGAGATAAAAACCGGAGATTTTCTGTGATTAGTTGATATTTTAAATATATAATTCAAGTAGGCAAATCAAAAAAAAAAGATGGTTGAATCAAAATAATTCCTTTTTAAGTTCTATTTCTTTCAGAGGGTAATATGAATGTTCTATTATGTTCTATCAAAACACTAAAAGGTTTATACGATATATCCGGTGTGGAAGTAGGCCAACATTTCTATTGGCAAATAGGAAGTTTCCAAGTCCATGCGCAAGTACTTATTACTTCTTGGGTCGTAATTGCTATTTTATTAGGTTCAGCCATTCTAGCTGTTCGTAATCCACAAACCATTCCTACTGATGGTCAGAATTTCTTTGAATATGTCCTTGAATTCATTCGAGACGTGAGCAAAACTCAAATTGGAGAAGAATACGGTCCATGGGTTCCCTTTATTGGAACTATGTTTCTATTTATTTTTGTTTCGAATTGGTCAGGGGCTCTTTTACCCTGGAAAATTATACAGTTACCTCACGGGGAGTTAGCCGCACCCACAAATGATATAAACACGACCGTTGCTTTAGCTTTACTTACTTCAGTAGCATATTTTTATGCGGGCCTTACAAAAAAGGGATTGAGTTATTTCGGTAAATATATTCAACCAACGCCAATCCTTTTACCTATTAACATCTTAGAAGATTTCACAAAACCGTTATCGCTTAGTTTTCGACTTTTCGGAAATATTTTAGCTGATGAATTAGTAGTTGTTGTTCTTGTTTCTTTAGTACCCTTAGTAGTTCCTATACCAGTCATGTTCCTTGGATTATTTACAAGCGGTATTCAAGCTCTTATTTTTGCAACCCTAGCTGCGGCTTATATAGGCGAATCCATGGAAGGTCATCATTGACTAGTTTCCAACACAGTCTTTTTTAGCTTAGCCTGACGCAATGTATGCGCCGTTTGAGGTAATCCACTTAGGGAAGATAAATAAATATACAAATAAGGTATAAATCAAGATATAGACGATCTAGAGTAATTGTAAAAAAGGTTACGATATTTTTTTGTTGTAAAAAAAATATGGATTGGTTTGCGTAGGAATGGGGGGTCGAACTAGGTGTATATAATCTAATCGCTATAAGACAACTCTTGTGAATCTTTCGAAGAATGATTCAAGAATCCCGATGACTTTAAGATACAATATTTGGTTTACGGTATGGGGGAAAAACACGTATATGTGATATTAGACATTAACTAGGTATATATGAACTAAAGATATATCTAATTTGTCTTACTATTGTGAATTTGGATAGGGATTTCAATAGAAACCTTTCCATTTCGTCGGTAATTGTGACTTGAATATTGGTTGATTGTATCATTAACTATTTCTTTATTTTTGTTTTGGCGCGAGGAACTTATCATGAATCCACTGATTTCTGCCGCTTCCGTTATTGCTGCTGGATTGGCTGTCGGGCTTGCTTCTATTGGACCTGGGGTTGGTCAAGGTACTGCTGCGGGACAGGCTGTAGAAGGGATCGCGAGACAACCAGAGGCGGAAGGAAAAATACGGGGTACTTTATTACTTAGTCTAGCTTTCATGGAAGCTTTAACAATTTATGGGTTAGTTGTAGCATTAGCTCTTTTATTTGCGAATCCTTTTGTTTAATCCTAAAAACACATATTTTTATTTATTTCCGTAAGATTTGTTGATCTTGTTTTTTTGAATTATTTTAATATTTATTTAATTCCTACAATTTAATTACTTAGGAACAACAACCCACGGAAATCCCTGGTTTAAGAATGAGGATCCAACTCACTTTTTCCTTTACCTTCTTAGTCCAATGGACGAACTTTTTTTAGGAAGTATTGCAATTGTATTGTAACAAACGAGGTATTTCGCAACTGACCTGTATAAGACCTGGTACCGAATTCGAATCGAATAAGTATCAAGCTTATTGGAAATTTCCAAGTATTGGAAATTTCCAATTGAAAAAAAAATCCATTAAAATCCATTTCTAATATCAATATATTTTTTGACTCAATTTCCTATTTTCTAGTTAGAAATAGTGAAAGTCATAATAAAAGAATACAATAAAGAATAGAAAGAAAAAAAAATAAGTAGTCTATCTATAACTAGAAGAAAGCTATAACTATAAGAAAGAGGAGATCATATGAAAAATGTAACCGATTCTTTCCTTTCCTTGGGTTATTGGCCATCCGCGGGGAGTTTCGGGTTTAATACTGATATTTTTGCAACCAATCTAATAAACCTAAGTGTAGTACTTGGTGTGTTAATTTTTTTTGGAAAGGGAGTGTTAAGTGATTTATTAGATAATCGAAAACAAAGGATCTTGAAGACTATTCAAAATTCAGAAGAATTACGCAAGGGGGCCCTAGACCAGTTAGAAAAAGCCCGGGCCCGCTTACGG